TTTGTCGACAAAACCATGGCTATACTTAACAATAAAACACTCTTAAAAGCCCACATACGACGAAGCTTTTTTGTTGCGCTTGGAAAAATAAGAAGTCCCACTCCTATTAATAGAGGAACTGGAAGTGGAACAAAGGGTATTATCCACGCATATTCATATGTATGTTCCATAAAAAAAAAAAATAAAAAAAGTTTTTATTCTGAATTGTTTTCCAATTACCAGGTCTTTTATCTTTTTCAAATTGGAAAGGGTTAATAAAAAAATAAATATATGCATTAATTTAAACTAACTAAAATCAAATTTTTCTTCTTACTTATTTTTTTATGTGTCTTTCTTAAATATATCAAAGATTCAAATTAATAAGTCACAATTGGTCAAATAATCAAAAAATATCACTAAGTTACTAGTACAAAATATTAGTTATTTATTAAACTTTTTAGGAAGATGTCGAAAATAGAAATTTCAATTATTATTACTCTTACAATAATTTATATGGATAGAGCACAAGCAGAAATAAAACACTAAAAAAAAATATTTAATTTTGATATAAATCATAGAATGAACTAAGTTAGCCTAATGAAATAATAACTCCCCTTTTTCTTTATTATTTCATTTATTCAAAATAATTAACTAGTTCATTTTGAAATTGATTAATTGGTTTCTATTTCAATAAAACACGTTTATAGGAAGGAATCTACTATATATACGCCACTTTATTTTCAATTTTTGAAACTAAAACTAAATAAAAAATTACTAAAATATGGTTTATAAAGCTATGTTATGTATAATTACTAATTTCATTAGAATTTGTAAATTGCAATTTAGTGTATTTTTTATTTTCTGGTTTTTTTTTACGAGAATACTATAAAGAAAAAATCGATAATGACATAGTAAAAAACCACTTCTTTTGAACAATAGATGTCTTTCACATCCAATAGAATAGTGAGTAATCTCTTAATTTTCAAATGGCAGTTCCAAAAAAACGTACTTCTATATCAAAAAAACGTATTCGTAAAAATATTTGGAAAAAAAAAGGATATTGGGCGGCTTTAAAAGCCTTTTCGTTGGGTAAATCTCTTTCCGCCGGGCAATCAAAAAGCTTTTTTGTGCGACAAACAAATAAGTAATAAAAATTGTGAGAATCTGAATCTACGTGACTCAAAAAGTTGTCAAATTTTATGTAGACTATAAAATGAATGATTTCCATTGTCTATTCTTTTGAACTACTCAATATTAAATTCTTTTTGCATTTTGGTCTTATGATTTGCAGAATGCTAAATTTTTATTATTGAATTCGTAAAAAAAAATAAAAGACCTTTTTAAGTTCTATCCCCTAGCCGGGGGTAGAACTAGTTAGTTACAATGGGTCTATTTCCGAAGAGGAGAAATTTCACGAAAGGCCGAAGTTAAATAAAAGTGATACTCTAAACTAAAAAAAGAAATCTTCAAATTACTATTCATTTGGATTCATCAATTTTATTCTTTCTTAAAACTAAAAAAAAATTCTATTGAATTCACTTTTCAGCCTCGACTATTGAATAGGAATACGCTATTATAAGTTTGAGCAAGCCGCTATGGTGAAATTGGTAGACACGCTGCTCTTAGGAAGCAGTGCTAGAGCATCTCGGTTCGAGTCCGAGTGGCGGCATACCATGCCCTCTTCTAAAAAAAAAAATAGATTCTATAATAAATTCAATTACTGATTGTCACTTCGTAATTAAGGGACCCCCTTTACTTTTTTAAAAATTTTTATGATATTTTTAACTTTAGAGCATATATTAACTCATATTTCCTTTTCAATTGTTTCAATTGTAATTACAATTCATTTAATAACCTTATTAGTTGATGAAATCGTAAAACTATCTGATTCGTCAAAAAGGGGCATGATCGCGGCTTTTTTCTGTATAACAGGATTATTAGTCATTCGTTGGGTTTATTCGGGACATTCTCCATTAAGTAATTTATATGAATCATTAATCTTTCTTTCATGGAGTTTCTCTATTATTCATATTGTTCCGTATTTAAAAAAAAATAAAAATAATTTAAGTATAATAACTGCACCAAGTGTTCTTTTTACACAAGGCTTTGCTACTTCAGGTCTTTTAACTGAAATACATCAATCCGAAATATTAGTACCTGCTCTCCAATCTGAGTGGTTAATAATGCACGTAAGTATGATGGTATTGGGTTATGCAGCTCTTTTATGCGGATCATTATTATCATTAGCACTTTTAGTGATTACATTTCGAAAAGACATAACACTATTTTATAATAAAAATAATGTATTGAATTTCACCAAAGGAAAAAGATTCATTGAAATTCAATACATGAATAAAACAAACAATTTTTTTGGAAATACTTCTTTTTTTTCTGCTAAAAATTATTACAGGTCCCAGTTGATTCAACAATTGGATCGTTGGGGTTATCGTGTTATTAGTATAGGTTTTATCTTTTTAACCATAGGGATTCTTTCGGGAGCCGTATGGGCTAATGAAGCGTG